AATTGGGAATTGGGAAGACTTAAAGAAGAAAAAAAAGAAAAGCCCCATGCCCATTTCCGGTTTGAAAAACCTCTTATGACTTTTTTTTTCGATTATAAACGATGGAATCGTCCATTTAGATATATAAAAAATGATCAATTTGAAAATGCTGTACGAAATGAAATGTCACAATATTTTTTTTATACATGTCCAAGTGATGGAAAAGAAAAAATATCTTTTACATATCCGCCTAGTTTGAATTTTAAAAATTTATCTTTACAAAAAAGAATAAAAATATTAATACATAAGATAAATAGAAAAATAGATAAGACGAAATTCGTCCCCCTCCCATATATTTGATCCCCTCGCCCATAAAGAAACTTGCAACCCCAACTCCATTTATAATTCCATCAATTATATGTCTATCAAAAAATTTAATTAATTTGGCTAATCCTCTTATACTCATGATTAAGACTCTAGTATAAAAAAGGTCTATGTAACCACGATTATATGACCAATTGTATACCACATTTTTTATTTTATCGAAGATAATTCTTTTAGGACCCATTTTTACAAATGAATTAATTAAGTCCAAATTATTGAAAGATGAATAAACAGACCCATATAAAATAGATGCTAAAAATAGTCCAAAAAGAGCTATACTTACTGAAAAAATTGCATTTGTAAAAAATTCATACCAATTCACAGAATAGTTTGTATTTTGATCAAAAAGGTTTGTTGATGGAGTTAACCATTTCGATAATATATCAAAATCTGTTACTCCTTGATCAAACTTAATTCCTATTGATCCCATGATCAAAGTAAATAGTGCCAATATAAGAAGAGGGAATAGCATAGTATTGTCCGATTCATGAGGATACATGGAAGTGTATTTATTTCTAAAATCAGTACGAAAGTCTTGCATTCTATTTATTATATTATTATCATTAATTTTATATTTATCCTTTGAAAAAAAGGCAACTTTATTATTTATTGTTGATAAAAGTAAATTTCTATTGACTACTTTTGGTGCTGCTTTTCCCCATAGAGATATGGAATAGAATGAACTATTTTTAGTACTACTGTAATTTTGAAAATGAACACGCAAATGCCCATCAAAAGTAAGTAAATACATTCGAAACATATAAAATGCGGTTAATCCTGTTGTAAAACAAGCTATTATTGCAAAAATTGGTGAATATAACCAACTATCGTTAAGAATTTCATCCTTGGACCAAAAGCAAGCAAGAGGCGGAATACCACAAAGAGAAAGTGTACCTAATAAGAAAGTGATTCTTGTAATTGGAACATATCTTGTTAAACCGCCCATAAGAATCATATTCTGACTTTTATCCGGTGAATATCCAACAATCGGTTCCATTGAATTAATAATAGATCCGGATCCCAAAAACAATAAAGCTTTAGAATAGGCATGAGTTATTAAATGGAATAAGGCAGCTCGATAAGAGCCTATACCTAGAGCTAACATAATATAACCCAATTGAGACATTGTCGAATAGGCTAAACTTTTTTTAATGTCTTTTTGAGCGAGAGCCAAAGTAGCTCCTAATAGTACTGTTATTACGCCTATTAAAGAAACAAAATTCATTATGTAAGGTATGACTCGGAAAAGAGGAAGAAGCCGAGCTACAAGAAAAATTCCCGCTGCTACCATGGTAGCAGCGTGTATAAGAGCCGAAATAGGGGTGGGACCCTCCATAGCATCAGGTAACCATATATGAAGAGGGAATTGTGCAGATTTAGCAATTGCGCCGACGAATAATAAAAAGGCACAAAGAGTAACAAATGCAGAATTGACCCCATTACCATTACTATGGATCAAGTTATTAACTATTTCGAACAAATCTCGAAATTCTAAACTGCCAGTTATCCAATAAAAGCCTAAGATTCCTAATAATAAACCAAAATCTCCTACACGATTAGTTACAAAGGCTTTTTGGCAAGCACTTGCTGCAACTGGTCGTGTAAACCAAAAACCTATTAATAAATATGAACACATTCCCACTAGTTCCCAAAAAATATAAATTTGTATCAAATTGGAACTAGTAACTAGCCCCAACATAGACGTATTAGAAAAACTCATATAAGCAAAAAATCTCAAATATCCCTGATCGTGAGACATATAATTATCACTATAAATAAGAACCATGATTCCAACAGTACTAATTAGTATTGACATAATAGAAGTAAGTGGATCGATCAAGTATCCAAACTCTAAAGAAAAATCAATATTTATGGTCCAAGACCATAAATATTGATAGATAAAACTGCCATTTATTTGCTGAATAGACAGACTGGCCGAAAAGGCCATAATTATACTTAGCAGTAAAACACTAGTAAAACCCCATATACGACGAATATTTTTTGTTGCTATAGGAATAAAGAGAAGTCCAAATCCTATTGACATAGTAACTGGAAGTGGAATAAAGGGTATTATCCATGCGTATTGATATGTTTGTTCCATAAAAAAATATATCTATTTTTTTTTTTTTTTTATTAAATTCTTAGATTTATTCTCATATTTTTTATTTGAAATATTCAAAAAACTCTAATTAGGTTGATCAAATAACATGACTAATTACCTAAGTATTATTTATTAACTAAAAAATATATTTAATATAAATTAATAATAGATAAATATAAAAAATTAAAATTATAAAAATACAGAAGATGAAATTTTTCATCATTCTACTATAAGATAATTATATTTATCATCATATATATGATTAAAAAAAAAAATAATTATATCAAAAACAGTACTTTTATTCGATTCGAATACGGACAGAACTAAAAATTTTTATTATCTATTTTATTTTCTTTTATCCCCGGATATACTATATATATGATATAGCATAGATATGTATATGGATACGTTATAATGGTTTTGTATATTTGTATATATATGTATACATCTATTTTACATAGTACATAGATTTTAATCTTAAAATAATTCTATATTTAATATAATTCTATATAATATTATATAGAATTATATGATATGTTTTACATGTTTTGAAAATTACTTATTATTCGCGGGATAAGATAAGTATGGATAATGACGAAAAAACGATCTAAATATATGTCTTTCACATACAATGATAAAAATGAGTATTTTGTTTTTGAATGGCAGTTCCAAAAAAACGTACTTCTAGATCAAAAAAACGTATTCGTAGAAATATTTGGAAGAAAAAGGGATATTTAACGGCAGTAAAAGCTTTTTCTTTAGCTAAATCGGTTTCCACTGGACATTCAAAAAGTTTTTTTGTGCAACAAACAAGTAATAGAATTTTGGAATAATCTAAATTGACATACCATTAAGAACTTAAAAATTTTTAAGATGAATGATTTGCATTAACTAATGTTTTGAATATATTTAACTCCTTAATATCAATATTAGTTAGAACTAACTGCTACGGCGTGTTATTGTTATATAAAATAATCATTCTTATGTTTACTGGTCTCTAAGTATATTACTAAGTATTCTAATTTTTCTCTATCAATTTATTTTTCACAATAGAATATGTTAAAAATAAATTGATAGAGAAAAATTATTTTTATTATATGCCTAACTCAAAACCAAATTTAAATTTGATTTACTAATATAGTATCTATTATAAATTGCGAAGAGTATTATTAATGATACTAAGGTATCAAATAATTATAAAAATGCCTCGTATAAAATTGCGATAAATATAACATTTTTTTTTTTCAACTTAATTTGTTTTTATTTTTCAATATATGAATCATCTAAAAAAAAAAAAGATAATTTTGAGTTCTATAACTCGACCTTTGGCCCGAAGCAAAACTATCTAGTTCTTACTTTTTTGGTAGAACTCTATTTTGACATTCTAGATACATGAAAGTTTATTCTTAACTCTCTAAACCCTATGGCTATACTTTATTTAGTAAACATTGAAATATCAATTTAAATGAGTCTTTTTCATCAATTCTAACGCTTACTAACTATATTGAATCCTTGAATCTTGACCATTCAACACAAATTGACTATTATTTATTAATATTTCGAATAAGCCGCCATGGTGAAATTGGTAGACACGCTGCTCTTAGGAAGCAGTGCTAGAGCATCTCGGTTCGAGTCCGAGTGGCGGCATCCCCTAAAAGGGACACAGCGGATCCTATAATATATTTAATTCTCAATTTGAATTCTATAATGGAGAACCCTCGCCCTTTTTATGATATTTGCGACTATAGAACATATATTAACTCATATCTCTTTTTCGATCATTTCAATTGTAATTACGATTCATTTTATAACCTTATTTTTTCACGAAATCGTAGGATTACACAATTCATTGGAAAGAGGTATGATAGCTACTTTTTTATCTATAACAGGATTATTAGTTATTCGTTGGATTTATTCGGGTCATTTCCCATTAAGTAATTTATATGAGTCATTAATCTTCCTTTCATGGAGTTTCTCCCTTATTCATATGATTCCTAAAATACGAAATCATAAAAATGATTTAAGCGTAATAACCGCGCCAAGTGCTATTTTTACTCAAGGTTTCGCCACGTCCGGTCTTTCAACCGAAATGCATCAATCCACTATATTAGTACCCGCTCTACAATCTCAGTGGTTAATGATGCATGTAAGTATGATGTTATTAAGCTATGCAGCTCTTTTATGTGGATCATTATTATCAATCGCTCTTTTAGTCATTACATTTAGAAAAAACATCGATCTTTTTTTTACAAGGAAGAATTTATTAATTAAATCATTTTTCGTTGGCGAGGTCGAATATTTAAATGATAAAAGAAGTGTTTTTAAAAACACTTCTTTTATTTCATTTCGAAATTATTACAAATATCAATGGACTCAACGTTTGGATTATTGGAGTTATCGTGTCATTAGTTTAGGATTTACCTTTTTAACCGTAGGCATTCTTTCTGGAGCAGTATGGGCTAATGAGGCTTGGGGATCTTATTGGAATTGGGACCCTAAGGAAACTTGGGCATTTATTACTTGGATCATATTTGCGATTTATTCACATACTAGAACAAATCAAAATTTACAAGATATACATTCGGCACTTGCAGCTTCTGTAGGATTTCTTATAATTTGGATATGTTATTTTGGGATCAATCTATTAGGAATAGGCTTACATAGTTATGGTTCATTCACATTAACATCTAATTGAATAGACTATCCGAAGGATACATAACATAAGAACATCCATCATATGTATTTCGAGTTTTTGCGAACCATTTGATTCAAGGAATCGGAATCAAATGGTTCGCAAAAACTCGAAATACATCTCATTACAACTCTAATTCACTTTATTTTACAGAATTATAAGACTTTCCGTCTCATTAATAAACACTATCTATAAAAATAATTAGATAAGATAGCTTGTACCTTGTCAACTGATAGTAAAAGAACGAAATCGGGATAAATCCCAATACCTATTATGGGTAAAAAGAGACAGATCGAAACAAACAGTTCTCGTGGTCCAGAATCCAAAAAATTAGAGTTTGGAAGATAGAATAATTTGTATCCGTAGAACATTTGACGTAACATAGATAATAAATAAATAGGAGTTAATATCATTCCAATTGCCATTACAAAAGTAATTAGTACTTTTGGCATTAAAAGATATTTTGAGCTGGTAATTATTCCAAAAAAGACTACTAATTCTGCAACAAAACCACTCATCCCTGGCAATGCAAGAGAGGCCATCGAAAAGCTACTGAACATTGTAAATATTTTTGGCATCGGAACAGCTATCCCCCCCATTTCGTCAAGAGAAACAAGACGTATTCTGTCACAACAGGTTCCTACCAAGAAAAAAAGTGCAGCACCAATAAATCCATGAGAAAGTATTTGTAGAATGGCTCCATTTAATCCCATATTGGTTATAGACCCAATTCCTATTATTGTGAAACCCATGTGAGATACAGAGGAATAGGCTATTCTCTTTTTTAAATTGCGTTGACCAAAAGAGGTTGAAGCCGCATAGATTATTTGTATTGTTCCCACTATCACCAACCACGGTGAAAATATGGAATGAGCACGGGGTAATAATTCCATATTGATCCGAATCAATCCATATGCTCCCATTTTTAATAAAATTCCGGCAAGAAGCATACATGTACTGTAATGTGCTTCTCCATGGGTATCTGGTAACCATGTATGCAGGGGTATGATCGGCAATTTAACAGCATAAACAATAAGGAAGCCAAAATATAATATTATTTCCAATGCCATAGGATATGATTGATTAGCTAGTCTTTCAAAATCTAATGTTGGTTCAGTGGCGCCATATAAACCCATACCTAGAACTCCTATTAATAGAAAAATAGAACCCCCCGCAGTGTACAAAATAAACTTTGTAGCCGAATATAAGCGCTTCTTTCCCCCCCACATTGATAAAAGTAAGTAAACAGGAATTAATTCTAACTCCCACATGATAAAAAAAAGTAAAAGGTCTCGAGAAGAAAATGATCCTATTTGACCACTATACATTGCTAACATAAAGAAATAGAATAATCGTGAATTTCGAGTAACTGGCCAAGCCGCTAAAGTCGCTAAAGTAGTGATAAATCCTGTCAGTAAAATGGGTCCCACAGAAAGCCCATCAATTCCTAGTCTCCAGTGAAAATCCAAAATATTTATCCATTTCAAATCTTCTTCCAATTGTATTAATGGATCGTCCAATTGGAAATGATAACAGAATGCATAGGTAGTTAAAAGGAGTTCTAATAAGCATATACATAGAGTATACCATCTAAACACCTTATTCCCCTTATGGGGAATAAAAAAAATGGAAGAACCCGCAAATATAGGCAAAACAACAAGTATAGTTAACCAAGGAAAATAACTCGTGATAAAGACAAGATACGCTTTGACCCAAAAAGCCCGTGCTCGTAATAATATAATATATTTATTTTATCAAGTACGGGCTTTTGTCGGTAAAGAGGAATCAAATGATTCAAATGGAGTTTTTGTAACGTAACGTATAATTAATAAGATAGACCCATGCTACGAGTTGTTTCATGCCATAAATAAACACGGACACTCAAAAAGTCTGTTGGGCAAGCGGATTCACATCTCTTACAACCTACACAATCCTCAGTTCTTGGTGCGGAAGCAATTTGTTTAGCTTTACATCCGTCCCAAGGTATCATTTCCAATACATCTGTGGGGCAGGCGCGTACACATTGAGTACATCCTATACATGTATCATAAATTTTTACTGAATGTGACATTAAATCTATAAATTCCTGTTTTTAACATAAAAAATTTTCGATCTGGTTCTGGTATGGTAAAAATAAATGGTAAAATTAGTAGTAAATTAATTATATATTTATATTAAAGACACCAGACGAATCAATGATTTATCAATTTTTTTTTTAGAATCAATATATTTCTAAATCTGTTCATGAAAAAGTGCCAAGAGACTTTGATTTCTGTTTCAACAACCACAGTCATACAATAGAAATCGCACATCTTAATTCAAATTGGTCAACAAACAATACACTAAATATTTATTTTTAATGGAATTTAAATTCTATTTTAATTTGAATAAATCTAACTAATTAATATAAATTATTATTTTATTATTATATTAGTTATATAATGAAAATCAATGATTACATAATGAATGATTACGACTAATTTAATTATTCAACAAATTTGATTGATTGATACGAGTTGATTTTTTGTTATGATGGATCGACGAAACAATAGCTAGCCCAATAGCAGCTTCAGCAGCTGCAATAGCTATAACAAAAATTGAGAAAATGTCTCCTTTTAATTGGCGACTATCAAATAAATCAGAAAATGTTACGAGATTTATATTAACTGAATTTAGTATAAGTTCAAGACACATAAGTGCTCTAACCATGTTTCGACTTGTGATTAATCCATAGATACCGATAGAAAATAAATAGACACTCAAAAAAAGTACATACTCGAACATCATTAACTAACTCCCCGGATTCATTTAAATATGATATGAATAACAATTCAACTGATTCGATTGACTAAAATAGAATAGACCAAAAGTAAGGTATTAGCAATTAGGTTTAACTAAAAATAAAAACCCTTTTTTATTAAAAATTTGAAATTCTAAAAATATTTTAAATTTTTAAATTTTAAGTATTTATTATTGACGAGCCATAGTAATTGCACCTATTAAAGAAACTAAAAGAATTATAGAAATCAGTTCAAATGGAAGATAAAAATCTGTTGATAAATGAATCCCAATTTGTTGAACATTACTTATAAGGTCCTGTTCTAGAATCTGGTTTGATCTTGTAGTCCAAAGAATTCCGTACCATGACGTATCTGGGATAGTAATAATTAGTGAAATAAAAATACTTGTACAAACCAGTGAAGTAACCCCATCCCCAAGGGTCCAAAGGCGGGAATCGTTGGAATATTCTGAGCCATTCATGAACATTACAGCAAATATGATTAAGATATTTATGGCTCCCACATAAATAAGAAGTTGTGCAGCAGCTACAAAATAAGAATTAGATAAAATATAGAATAAGGATATACAAATAAGAACCAATCCCAACGAAAAGGCAGAATAAATTGGATTGGTAAATAATACTACTCCCAGGCCCCCTAATATAAGAACTGATCCCAGAAAGACTACAACAATATTATGTATTGATCCAGGTAAATCCATTATGTATGAAATAAGAGATAAATAAATTTCATGACCTTACTGAATAGTCAGGAAGAAAAAAGTAGGCTATTTTTTTCTTGTCTATAAGTCTATAATACGTTCCTAAATGAAATTTTAATGTAGTAATGTAGTATAGATTAATGTAGATATAGATAAAGTTATTGGGCCAATTCAACCAATAGTGATCGTTTTACTTTAAGTTACATTGACTAAAAAAAAACGAAGTTTTCTTTTCTATCAAAATAAAATCTTAGTAATTGGTAATTGTTCTTGAATCAAGGTATTTACCCTTGTCTATTTTGATTTGAGTCGAATTCATAACGGTTTGAATTGTATAGTCTCCAATTACTGACATTGGTAATCGACCCAAAGCAATTTGATTATAATTCAATTCGTGACGATCATAAGTAGAAAGTTCATATTCTTCAGTCATTGATAAACAATTTGTGGGACAATATTCGACACAGTTACCACAAAATATACAGACACCAAAATCAATACTATAGTTAAGCAATTGTTTCTTTTTAATATCCCCTTCAAATCTCCAATCAACAACAGGTAGATCTATGGGGCACACACGAACACATACTTCACAAGCAATACATTTATCAAATTCAAAGTGGATTCGACCACGAAAACGTTCTGAGGTGATCGACTTTTCATAAGGATACTGAATAGTTACAGGTAAACGATTTGCATGGGATAAGGTAATTATGAAACTTTGACCAATATACCTTGCGGCTCGTATTGTTTGTTGACCATAATTCATGAACCCAGTCACCATAGGAAACATATTGTAGATATCCACGAATAAGTTGATGTTTCTTTCTCTTGTTTAAGAGAGGTTATGAGTCTAGAATACCGTTATCATATTCTGTTATTTATAGTGAAACAAGTTGGGAAGAGGTTGTCAATAATAAATTACCTAGAGAAATAGGTAAAAGAAATTTCCATCCAAGATTTAATAGCTGATCCATTCTCATCCTAGGTAAAGTCCATCTTGTTGTGATAGATATAAAGAGAAACAAATAAGCTTTAGCTAATGTAATAAAGATACCAAGTGTCATTCCAAAGACACTACTAGCAATTTTATTTATTCCGAAAAGTTCAGGAACAGATATGTATGGAATAGATAAATTCCACCCACCTAAATAAAGAACTGTTACAAATAAAGAAGAAACTAAGAGATTTAGGTAAGAAGCAATGTAAAATAAACCATATTTGATACCAGAATATTCAGTTTGATAACCTGCTACTAATTCTTCTTCTGCTTCTGGTAAATCAAAAGGTAATCTTTCACATTCTGCTAGAGAAGAAATTAGAAAAACTATAAACCCTATAGGTTGACGCCACATATTCCATCCCCAAAAACCATATTTGGACTGTGCCTCAACTATATCAACTGTACTTGAACTGTTCGATAATCATAGTCGATAATAACATAACTGTTCTTGTTCTCACCGCTATTTCAAAACCGTACATGAGACCTCAGCTTCATACGGCTCCTCTATGGCAAAGACTGGTTCGGTATTATTTTTATAGAGATCTTTGCAGATTCGACGTAGGATAGATATGGAATAAAAATACCGTGTAAAGTCTCAAAAATTGGACCAATGGAATTCTGTCTGCTAGAATGGCGCTTCCGAATTGATCTTATCCCTTATACTTAAATCTTCAGTAATAACTTCATTTTTCAATAAAATACTCACTCCTTACTTAATATCAAAAGATAAAAAATTCGATATTATTTTATACATATGTATAGATGTAGGAAAAAATTAATAAGGATCTTTTCTTTTTTCCATTCTATTTTGTTTGTTCCTATTCTTCTTTCTCATAAGAAGTGACTCCTGAGAATAAAGGATTAATTCGTTCTTTATAGTTATTTCTTTAATCAGTGACTAGGAGCATACTCTAGATCGGAATCGTGGGGAAGTACTTCTTGATCATTTCTACCAACTTAAAGCCCCTATTATCTTATGATTCGTTTTATGTGAAAATACCTCTTTTTTGGTACCTTACATTATCTCTATTACTAATCCTTTGTGTACCTTAGTGTTCCTAACCATCCACTGATTTTTTTTTTGATCCCCAGTATGGTAATACATACAAGACAGTAGTAGAAACCCCATACAGTTGATCTTTTGCACCCGCTTCAAGATATATGACTAATAAAAGAACTCAATCTTGGGATAAAGAGTTTATACTCCTTATGTTTACTTCTGCTTTATTCTTGTATATAGGAAATGAGATTTTATCTTTTTACTACACATTGATAAGCTGTTTTGTTTCACTCATATAACTATCTGGTTTAACTCATCGACTTGAATGAATGATAAATAAAAAATAAAAATATCTCTATCTATCTAATATATTCCTCTTTCCTTTATTTCATTTTGATTTTGAGGAGAGGTCAAAGTTTATGTTCTAACGAATCACACGTAGAGATATTGATAACACACATAGAGTTAATGGTATTTCATAACTAATAGATTGAGCCGCAGCTCGCAAGCCACCTAAAAAAGAATATTTATTATTCGATACATATCCTGATATAAGAAGCCCAATAGGAGCAATACTTGAAATGGAGATCCATAAAAAAACACCTATACTGAGATCAGCTAAAACAAGTCGATACCCAAAAGGAATTATTAAATAACTTAATACAATTGATATGACTGCTATAGACGGCCCAATACTAAACAAACGAATATCTCCTCTAGATGGTAGGAGGTCCTCTTTAAAAAGTAATTTAGTCCCGTCCGCTAAAGCTTGAAGAATTCCCAACGGGCCAGCATATTCGGGTCCAATACGTTGTTGTATCGCTGCGGATATTTCTCTTTCTAACCATACAATTACTAGTACTCCTATTATGATTCCTAATATAAGGGTCAAAGCAGGGACAAATAGCCATATGAGTCCATAAACTTCTTTTAAGGATTCTGATTTAAAAAAAGAATTGATAGTTTGTATTTCTGTTGTGCCAATTATCATTTCAACGATCAACTTCTCCCATAATGATATCTATACTACCGAGTATTGTCATGATATCAGCCAATTTCATTCTTTTAATAAGCTGAGGAAGAATTTGCAAATTGATAAAACCAGGCGGACGAATTTTCCATCTCCAGGGGAAAACACTATTATCTCCTATCAAATAAATTCCTAATTCTCCCTTTGGGGCTTCTACTCTTACATAAAGTTCTTGTTTGGACAATTCAAAATTAGGCGAAGGTTTTTTACTAATGAATCTATATTCAAAATCATTCCATTCCGAATTCCTTGCTCTATCTAAGCGCCGAATTTCTAAATTTTCATAGGGTCCTCCGGGAATTCCTTCTAAAGCCTGTTGAATAATTTTTATAGATTCTCTCATTTCGCCAATTCGTACTAAATAACGGGCTAATGAATCCCCTTCTTTTTGCCATTGGACTTCCCAATCGAATTCATTGTAACATTCATAAAGATCAACTTTACGAAGATCCCATTGGATTCCAGAAGCTCGTAACATCGGTCCTGATAAGCCCCAATTTATTGCCTCTTCTCCACCAATAATGCCTATTCCTTCAACTCGTTCCAAAAAAATGGGATTCTGCGTAATAAGTTTTTCATATTCAACAATACTCGTTAAAAAATAATCGCAAAAATCCAAACATTTATCTATCCAACCATGAGGTAGATCAGCAGCTATTCCTCCGATGCGGAAATAATTATGCATCATTCGCATACCTGTGGCAGCTTCGAATAGATCATATAGCAATTCTCTCTCTCTGAAAATATAGAAAAAAGGAGTCTGCGCACCGATATCTGCCATAAAAGGCCCAAGCCATAATAAATGAGAAGCTACACGACTCAGCTCTAGCATAATAACTCTGATATAGCTGGCCCTTTGAGGTACTTGAACATTTCCCAATTGTTCTGGTGCATTTACTGTTATTGCTTCGGTGAACATAGTAGCTAAATAATCCCAACGTGTTACATAAGGAAGATATTGGATAATTGTTCGGTTTTCCGCTATTTTTTCCATTCCTCTGTGTAAATAGCCTAATACGGGTTCACAGTCAATAACATCTTCACCGTCGAGAGTAATAATAAGTCTAAGAACACCATGCATTGATGGGTGATGAGGACCCATATTGACTATCATGAGATCTTTTCTTGTAGCCGGTACAGTCATATCTTTTCTTCCCTAATTCATTATTCCATGAATTTCTCAAAACGAGGTTTATCAAAATAAAAATCTAATAACTAATAACAAAAAAATTCAAATTAATCCTCAAATTAGCAATTTTTTAGTTCCCGAATATCTAATTGACTAATTAATTTCTTATAACGTACTCTATTTTTATTTGACAAATAAGCCAATAGTCGTTGACGTTTTCCCAGAATTTTTCGTAGACCTCTTTGAGATAAAAAATCTTTTTTGTGCAATTCCAAATGTGAGGTGAGTCTCCGTATTTTATTGGTGAAACTGAATACTTGAAATTCAACAGACCCTTTATTTTCTTCTTTTTCGTCTTGCGGAATAACTGAAATAAATGAATTTTTGACCATAAAAAAAATTCTTCTATATTTTTCCCTTTTTATAGATTTTACCGATCAGGAAAAATAATAATTATTATTATATTTGGTTATTATTATGTCAGTCATTTTAATCTGATTATAAACAAAAGTTTAGATTTATTTTTCTTCATACTTTTTTATTCTATCTAAATCCAATTTTTATTTCAAACATAAAATTGGATTTAGATAGAATAAAATATATACATTTACACATTCATAAAAGAGAGCTATTTTTTGTACCTAAAAATAGTCTACCAAATTTATTATTCCTAGATCCAATTGAAAATTGATATGCCATTCAATCAATCAGTATCATGTACTAAAATGTAACATAACATATGCATATGTACATGTTTCGTCATATATCAAATATGTCAGGCGATATAGATATATGCGAAATATATTTTTATTAACTGATTCTGGATTGTGGATACATATGCATTCTTGACATACTAAAACAACTGCTGTTATGGGTATCAAACCAATAACGATTCATACAAGCTAAATCCTCTAATCGGTAATTGGGCCAAAGAAACAATTTTAATTTAATAAAGTTACCTCTATTAAAATCCTCATTCAAAAATTGTCCACAGTTTATTATCTTATTTTCGGTGCAAAATTGTGGATTTTTATCCATACTATTCCAATTCCATAAATTTAAACAAATTAGAATTCTCAACTCTCTACGACGTCTATCAGATAGGATATGTTCGGGAACGAGGAAATTATAATGATTTTTTTTTTCTTCATTCACAGGCATATCGCTATGTTGTGCAATGGTTTTGTATAAATTATTCTTATCAACATTTTGTTTTTTTATGAATTTTTTAGTAGTTTTCATTTTGTCTTTACCCTTATCAATTAATGAAATACTTATAGTTTGATAGATTATAAATTGCCCGTCGTTTTTTAGAGAAAAACGAACTGGGTCGATAATTAATAGTCCTCTTTTTATCAATTCTGTAAGAGCAAGATCCTTTTTACTCAGCATTATATCCAGACGCATCTCTCCTCTTTGAATCGAGGATATAGCAATTGACTTTGGATTTTTCAATCTAAGCAAGAGACAATATACCTTAATATTATTGATCATGTTTTGACTCAAGGAATCATTCCATCTTAATTGAAAAAGGAAATATTTTTTCAGTAATAAATCTAGTTCTGCTTCCTTGCTGCTTTTAGATTTTTGTTTATTTACACTTTTTTTAATGTCTAATCCCGCGTAAATCTCTTCAACATATTTTTTTTCTTGGTTGAAATTTTCTAAATCAAGATATTCTTTTTGATTAGATAATATGGAAAGGTTTTTTTTTTTTTTTACGTTGATGTTTTGATATTGACTAAGATTTAGATTTTTATAAAAATCTAAAAGAATAAATTGGATTGGTATAATCCAGGGTTTAATTTTATATGTATCAAAAAGTAGCACAAATTCTGGTAAGAACCAAGATTTTATTTTTGATATGATACGATCATGATATAACGTTTTTTGATTCATTCCCATCCAATCAAAAAGGTTTTTTTTTTCGTTGGATGAGTTTATTTCTTTATGAAGCGAAATGTATTTTTTTTTCATTTTGTTTTTATACTTATTAATTTGAATCTTAGTATTTTTATTAGTCTTGATACCAAAATGTGCATAGGTCCAAGTCTCAATATCAATATTTTTTATAAGATAAAAATTTTTACAATCAAAATATTTTCTATCCCTGTTTTTATTCGTATCAATAGGATATTTTTCCTCTAGATAATCACTAATAGCTGTACTTACCAATACATAAAATGCGTCGGGTTTCCATGTATTAAAATTATATGGAATCCCTCGATTCTCGTTTACTTGTACTGTTGATTCATAAATATTTGAGTTTTTCTTATTCCCAATATATTCATAATTCATATATTTATGTGATAAAAGATCATATCTGTAGTGTTTTTTAACCAATTTTTTATTTGTCAATGAAACCGTTGCAGAATAATCTTCTTTTACGTAATAACTTAATGGGTCTTTTTTATTTTTATATGGATTAAATTTAATTGAGTCTTTATTTTGAATCAAACGAAGTTGATTTACTCTATTTCGCCATTTTTTCGGGACTAATCGAGACCATTTGATATTGCAAAAATTGTATTGATAAAAACCCTTTAACCAATTTTTCCATTCATTCATTCCAGACTTTTTCATTTTATTATGTCTTGATTTGTAATCAAATATTCCTCGTGTTATACAATAATCCTTTATTTTATCCCTAAGATAATGATGGGTCTTATGATCTTGAAATATGGATCTCAAGTAAGAATTGTTAAGTAATTGGGTTTGTGATAATTTGAAAAATACATATGCTTGGGACAAGGAAGTATAACTATTTAAATTTTTATTATTAATATTAGTATTTGAAAACCACTTTTTTATAGTCGAAATAAAGTTCATTGTATTTTGATTTGTTCCAACAATTTCTTCTTTATTTTTTTCATCGTTGCAAGTGTATTTATATTTAGTGATAATTTTTTTTGTTGATTCAAAAAAAAGTTGTGTATTGATTATGAAAATATTTATGATATATAGCAAGATATTTATGTATATTTTTTCAATGAAAGATTTAATAAAATAATGTGATTTACGTATTAATCGTATATTGTTTCTTTTTAATATCTGCCAACTATATTTCTGTGATTCTGATTTTTTTATTTTATCATCATAGGTTAAAACTGGTTTTTTATTGTCTTTTGTGATTTGTTCTATTTGATTCTTGATTGTTATTATCCTATGAGAAAGATCTTTCATTTTTTTTTCTATGAGTGAATAATTTGTCCAATTCATAGATCTAATTGGTACGGTCGATTTATGGTTAATTTTATTATTTTTTTCTGAATCTTTTCCATTTTTATTTGGTTTATATACTTTCACTTTCTTCAATTCAAATAAAAAAATAGGATTTACTTTTTCAAATTCTTTCATTATTTGTTTTATAATAAGAACTGTTTTGATGACCCATCCTTTTTTTTCTTTTGAAATTTGTAGGGGTTCTCCTCTTTCTTTAAAGACCCTTGGAACGAGAAAAATTTTCTTTTTTGCCTTTATAATTTTTTTTTTTAGTTCTTTAAAAATGGGTTCAAAAAAAGAAAGTTGTTTCCGGGGAGAACCAAAGGGGCGTTCTGCTTCCATTCCCCATACTGTTAAAAAACAAAAATTATTTTTTTTTACTTTTTTTTTCAGTAAATCTATATTATTATGATGAGATCGTACCTTAGATCTTTGTTTTTGCCAAGGTTTCAGACAAAAAGGAAATATAATCTTTATCTGAATTCCGTCTGTTAACCAATCTTTTGGAAATTCTGTTTCTGATAATTGAACACCATTATAGGTGCATTTAACGTGCATTTCTTGATTCCATTCCCTCAAATCCTCGTCCCATTCGGGTAATTGGAATAATAATATACGGCCAATATTTTTAGCTATTATTAATGAAGGTAATACAATATATTTTCTAAGAAAAGATTGTGTTACTAACAGCAAACCTCTTATTGGTTGAGCAAATAGAATACTATCCCAAGTTTCTGATATTTTTAGTCGATCATTTTCCTCTTTTTTTTTATGTTCTTTTGTCTCTTCTTTATCAAAATTGGAAATTTGCAATTCCGGTTCTCTACCGACTCCATTTTTAAAAATGAGATTTCTCATTTTTAAAATATCAAAAAAATTGTTTATTCGATCTAAAAAAAGTGGGGAAGTGGCATTTGCTTGAAACATTTTCCAAATAACTGTTTTGCGTCTTTGAACACGCATAGATCCTTTTATTATATTCCGACGAAAATCTGATTGTTGCGAGTAACGTATCAAAGCCACTTCTTCTGCTTCATCACCATTACGAGGATTATTAATACTAGTAATATAATTAGTATTCTGATTGTTATCAGTATAAATTATTACCCGTTTGGCTTTTCTTGAACGAATCTCATGATCTTCCGTCGATTCTTCCTCATTTTCGTCCTCCAGCTCTTCAACAAAATCATTGGCTAATTTGTATGACCATCGAGAAACCTTTTTATTTATCTCTTCGATTCCAATTTTTATATTTATATTTACGCGTGAATCCAGCTTTTTTATTATTCCACGATATGGTCCATTCAAAAAAGGATCATACGTTTTAGACAGGCATTCTTTTTCATTCGCATTATTATATAGTCTGGCCCTTTTTTCGAGTATGTCTAGAAGAAGAGACCCTTTTTCTTCTATAACTTTTATTCGACTTATCAATTCATTTATCAAATTGTATTTTTTT